GCGATTGTTTTTCTATCCTCTCTCTCACTTGAAGAAAGATAGCCACTATTATTATGTTATGCAATAATGATATAGTTATTTTTTCAGGGTAAGAAAAAGGTGGACAAGACCCCAGACGGGTAGTTCAAATCAAATTGTTTGAATGTGGCAGCCTGAAGATGAACAGCACTTGGCCGATTTAAGGAAAACTTTCGAACGAATGCGACAACATGCTTTGAAAATGAAAATCCATTCAATCGGGGCTGATAATTTTTTAGGATTTCTTGTGCACCACCGAGGTATTGAGATAGACAAGAACAAAGCACGAGAAATTACTGAAGCTCTTCCGCTAAAAAACAAAAAGGAACTGGAGAGGCCAGATTCCATTTTTTAGCCGATTTATCTCAAATCTCGCAGGAAAACTTCAACCATGGTCTCCCTGCTGTGAAACTAAAGGACTCAGAAGAGTTCGTGTAGGAGGAAGTTCACTAGAAAGCGTTCGATGAAATTAAGAAATACCGGACCAACAGGGCAGTTTTGATGCCACCAAGGGATGGAGAGCCCTTGATATTGTACATATCAGCTTCAGAAGATTCAATTGTATCATTCTTGGCACAGAAGAATGAGAAAGGAAAGGAACGATTTATTACCTAAGTCGCCTTCTTATTCTTAAGGGGCAAGAGAGAAATGACACTCGAATTGATAAGATGTGTTTGTGCCTGTATTTCACAGCGGTCGAGCCTCGGCATTATCTGTTACCGAGGCAAACGTCATGTGGTGAGGGACCGATTTGATCAAACACATGTTATCGATACCATTTCTCAAAGGTCGGATTGAAAAATGGGTTTTTGCCTTGTCAGAGTTTTCATTCAATTATTTACCGGTCAAAGGGGCCGAATTCTTTATAAATCATCCGTTGGACTTAGGCAAGCAGTTGCCCGATCAGGATAATGGAGAGGTCATGCGTCTGACCACAACTCCATGGCAAATGTATTTCGATGGCTCCAGTACGCAAGGTGGCGCGGGAGCAGGTCTTGTTTTTTTCTCTCCTAATGAATGGTCTAGTTTCTCACCATTCATACCGGCTTAATTTCCCATGCACGAACAACGTAGCTGAGTATGAAGCCTTGCTTATCGGATTAGAACTAGCTGCGGCAATGGGCATGCGATCCATCCACGTTAAGAAGGGTGATTCTCAGCTAGTAGTGAGACAAGTCATCGCTGAGTATGAGGCAAAGCAGCACCCATACACAAAAAGAGCCCTAGACTCGATTCGTCGAGTTTGATGAAATTAAGATTGACCATGTACCTAGAAGGGCCAATGTTGAGGCTAACACAAGGGCCCAGCTATCTTCGACGTTTGAGATTTCCTAATCGGACAACTAAACAAACAAAAAAAGGACGATTCCAACAGCATTCCAGAAAAGTTTTGACTCTTACATAATGGAGCCAGAAGAAGATCGGGCAGGAGTGAAACACCTCTCGTCAGGTACTTGTCCGATCCTTCTAAAGAAACTCCCAGGTCAGTAAAACAACAAGCTTTGAATTATGCTTTGATTGACGGAATATTGTATCGGCGTGGAAAGGACGGACTGCTCCTCAGGTGTGTGAGTGAGCAAGAAGCCGAAAAAATGCTCTTTCAAGTCCATGATGGAGTATAGTATGTGGATCATATCAAGCAGGGCATAAAATGAGTTGGCTGATCAGAGGGCATGGCCATTACTGGCCAACCATCTTGTCCGATTTCATAAAATAGACTAAAGGATGCCAGAAACATGGACCAGTGCAGCATGTACCAGCTTCAGAATTGCATCCGATCCTAAAGACTTCGCGCCTCGACGCTTTGATCCCTTGTTTCACTCCGGCCCGATCACACGTAAGAAAATACGCCTTGGCAAAGCTCTGCCTGACAGGAAGAAGTTCCGCCACTCACCTGACACAGAACCAATCGGGAAAGGAAAGAGAAGAGCTAAAAAACTTTATAGGCGATACTTACTGCACCCGATTGCCCTGCACAGCCGTCTTAAGCAAATGAACCCGTGGATAAGTAGGCCTTTCTTGCAGACCGATCTTCTGCCGAGTTCCCCCCCTCAGCTCGCGCGATAATCAGGACAGAGAGAATGGACTTGATTCACCTTTGCCCACGAGCCGTCCGGCAAGAATGAGAGCAAGAATTTCCACGTCCAGTAGGAAGTAGGGAGACCGCCCCTCACTCTCGTCAGCTGTACATACGTCACCTTCCATTGTCTTTGCGAATAATTCAACGTACTCCTGCGTGCCGGGAAGTTCCATTCCTTACCCTAGAAAGCCAGTCTTCTTCGGAACCCGCCAATCCATCTTTAAGCGCGAGAGTCGGAAGATCTAGTTCAAGTAGGTTTCAATACGCAGGCGAACAGCGGGATCACACAGCACTTATATAATACGCAATTCGCGCGTGAATGTACATGATCATCAAATGTGGAGGAACTTCCACCCCTTTCATTTAGTTCTCGCTCCGGTACACTCTTGGGTTGGATATACAGATTGAAAACAAGGATTTCAGACAGCATGAAAGATTCCCTTGAGAAGACTGATCTTCAACCGGAGAATCAGCTGAAACAAGAGACGCATTGGCATCCAAAGAAGCAAGGGCGAGCTAAAACCCTGCATTCAATAATGGCATAAAAATCAGACTCTAAGGGCTTTCGGGCTTAGCACCCGAACAAAGACAGGACCCGTATTCTTTTCTGTTTCCGGTTAGTCTTTTGTTTTTTCGGAATCAGAAGTGCCCCTTTGGCTGCTTCTCTTATTCCATTACCGATTGCTTCTAGCGGCGGATAATAGTCAAACCTCTCTCCTTTCTCTTGCCCATCCTAAAAAAGCCTTGTCTAAGGCCTCTTTCCTACGAAGTCTTGGATAATTAATTCTCGTCTCGTCTGAAACATAAATACGTCTTATCGCTCTTTACTACGCGACACTCACTATTTGTACTCACTCCTCCCATTTCCTCCCCGAATCCCTTCTTTCAATGGATCTTTTCTTGTGTTTAGGTTAGCTCTCTACTTTCATCTCTGCTTGCCTATCCTCCTCGTTTATTTGTCTTCATAGGTTGTGATCGTCTTAACGCCTAATATATCTTGAGCAAGAAGCCCAGTTAAAGCCCCCTCATAGAGGTTGTGTATTAGTGGTCGCCTCGACGCCTTTTTCTTTAGGAAGACGGTTAAAGCCCTTATCATAGATTACCAGTAGTCCCTTCAAATGCGGTAAACTTCTTTTCCTTTCTAGATGCACCTCGCCCAACCGCCTTGTGAGTCTTTCTTCTCCCAAAAATGTTCTGAGCTTAAGTGCTAATGTGGTATGAGGGAAGGGATTTCTTCTTGTCTACTTAGTTTATTCTTTGGTCTACCAAATTTCCGGTCAATGCTGCGAGTGCCTTTATGCGGCAATAAAATTCTCCAGAGAGTGAGTTGCTGATCATAATGCCCGCCCTTAGTATTAGTAGGATTTCCAGTAATCGGCTCTAGGTTGGGGTGCGAATAGTTTTAGTCACCTTCCTCTTACGTATTACTATCTAGGGGCTTTGAAGCTGGTGTCTTTACTTATGTCATTAGCAAGGTGTAAACTACTCTGCTGCTCGTTGCTTTTCATCCTTTAGTATCTTGCTGCTCTTTCTGCTTCTGAAGCAGCATCTCTATCAGTTAGAGAGCTTTCCGCTACTATTATAGTTTTTAAGGCGTTTGTGCAATTGGCTTGTTGGTTGGCTTAATTACGCTATAAGGGCTTGTAGCTAAAAGTCGTCTTAATAGTCTTTCTCTTCCTCTACCCTTCATTCCATCCATCCTCTCCCCGGTAGGTCGAGCTTCATTAAATCCAGCCTGCCTACAAAGAAATTCAAAGAAAGCACTACCAACAGACAGAACAAAGAGCACTGAGAAAGAGACTCTTTATGCCACCTAGCATAGTCAATTAAAGGATCCGCTTCACCCCTATCTCTCTCAAAAGCCTCTCCCCGATAGTGCCTTTGCTGCCCTATGACACAGGGTTACGGTTCTGATCCTGTCTTCCTTCTTTGACTAACTTAGTCTGACTAGCCCAGCTGGAATATTTATTTAAATAAGCCTAAGGGCCTAGCTAGTTGCACCGCTAGCTTTCTTGTAATGCCTCCAGATAAGGCTAATCCGCAAGCGCCGATCATACATAAGGTTTTTAATCCTAAAGCGCAAGCGAGTTCCCCCAAGCGAGCTTACTGTAAACCGGCGCAAAAGAGACCCTTACTTCAGAAAGGTTGGACAGATTCCGACTTTAGCAAGGTACGCTAAAGTGAGTTCCATCCTTCTTTACTCACTTTATGATTGGTCCGTCCTAAGCAGAGCGGAAGCTTGTTGACACCGTTCACCGTTCGGGCTTCAAGGCAATCCCTTCGCTACTCCGAAAAAGCCGATAATAAAAGGCTATTCCTCCTATGAATGCCGGCGGGAGCTATACCTACCAAAAAAGATTTTGAAGTGTACAGAGATCTATTTCCTCTGGAAACTGCTCGAACAGAGAAGAAAGCGCTCGAGCCAACTTTATCCATCGTGATGAAGAAAAGAAGATTTGCAATAAAAAAAATTACCCTATTTTTTAACTATATAGTTTTATTATTCATAAAATAAGTATACACATTCAATAAATACCCTCCAAAATCAGACTAATGACAAATCTACCCCCTTATTACATGAGATGAAAGACTTGTAACATAACACTTGCAACAAATCGCATGACGGAAGGTTTCCTGAAAGTTTCCAAGTCTCGCGACTCTAATAGAAACAAACGGTAAGCTCTCTGTGGGCTTGTTCTCTTTTTTCTGTAAAAGGTTTGGAACCCTTTCCATTGAAGTAGGGAAAGCGCACCATGCTACAGTCGGAATCTGACTATCTATACTGACTGACGTTGGAAGGAAGGTATGTTTTGTTGATCAAGCCGGAGAGGGAACCATTCCTTCATGCTTGCCTGGTTCTGATCTCGCTTGCTTTTTTCCGCTTTCCTCGCGTTATTGTCTCGCTTCGCTCGTATGATTTATGGCGCTTTTCTCCACCCTGAAATCTTTCTAAAGCACTTTAATATCTCCTAAAAACGAAACTTTACTTTAACTTTAAGAAAGAGGCTGCAAGGGTGCCAAACCTTCCGTTTTCTCGCTTGTTCACTGATTCCACTTCCACAAACCGGCACTGGCGCTAGCTCTGTAACCAGAACTAGAACATGCGTGTCCTCTTTCCCTTGCTCTAGGTCCAATCCCTTAAACTAAAAGTAGTTACCTTCGGATTAATAGAAAGGTAGATTGTTTCCGCGGTAGAGGCTCCCCCCTCACCTTCTTTCCTTTCTGGTGGAAATGCAACAAAAAAAGAAAGTTTTCAAGCCTTATTCAATAGTCGAAATCTTTGTGGCGTCAAATCAAAAAGGACGCTTTGTCGACCTATAATAGTTGGCGCGTTAGCGCTTTAGTTTGATTGCAGGGGCGCGTTAGCGCTTGACTAATAAGATAGAAAGGACTTTTTCAGCTTACTTACTCTGCTACAGCGGATCGTTAGCAAGGTGCCGCGGTTTGTGGGCTTGAAGGACTTAGCGCCGTGACAAGTGGTATCAGAGCCAAAGGTTAGGCCAAGAACAGCGAGCTCAAGATCAGGAGCCAAAGCGGACCGAGAAGAAAGAAGGCTTCATCTGCTCCAAGCCCCTAAAAAAAATGGAAAGAGTTCGTTTCTTCCTCAAATTGGATTAATGGGTCGGCCAACTGGAAATGATAACAGAATGCATAGGTCATTAGAAGGAGTTCCAATAAGCGGATAAATATAGTATACCACCTTACTTATTTCCTCTATGAGGGAGAAAGCAAATTGAAGAACCCGCGGATATGTGCAAAGCTGAAATTATTGTTAGCCAAGGAAAATGACTCGTGGTAAAGACAAGATAGACTTTGACCAGACGTGCGAGGAATCTTTTTTTTTTTATCTGGGGGAAGTTCTCGCTCCTTCACCTCGTAAACTCAGTAGTCTACAACTATCCTCGCTTTTGTTCAATTATAAAGAAATAAGCACTTTAATGGAGATTTATAGCATCATTCAAGTAAATACAGATTAAGATCGTAAAAACATAAGCTTGTAATATAGCTACACCTAATTCCAGACCGGTTAATGCAAGAACTATAAATAAAGGACCAAGATCTCCTATGAAATATAAAAGATCATTCATACATAGCATAGTCCAAGCGGACCCACTTAAAATCTTTACTGAACTATGACCGGCCATCATATTAGCAAATAAACGTATTCCTGAGCTTAATGCGCGAAAACAATGAGGGATTAGCTCAAGGAGTACTAAAAAAGGTGCTAACGGCAATGGGACTCCTGCGGGTAATAAGAAGCTTAAAAAATGAAGCCCATTCTTTTGAAATCCCACTATAGTAATGCCAATAAAAAGAGAAAATGAGAGACCCAAAGTAATGAGAAAATGACTTGTAACTGTGAAGCTATAAGGTATCATACCCTGGGGATTACGAAATAACGAAAAAGTAAAAGTAACCGAGATGCAAGGGGAAAACTTTTGTTTAACATTTCCGGAAAGACCACCTATTTGTTCGTTTACCAGGTTCGGCACGAAATCATAAATAAGCTCTACCAAGGATTGCCAAGCATTTGGTACTGAGTTTCCTCCTCCCTTTTTAGTAACAAAATGAACCAAAAGTAGGACCAAACTGAGAGTTAGTAGCATAAACAAAGATGGATTTGTGAATGAGAAATACAAGTTTCCTATTTTCATAGGAATCAATGGGAGAATGGCAAATTGCTCAAGTGGGCTTTGCACCATTAGATCAAGAGCATCCCTATAAGATTCACTTTGGACGCCTCCTGTCCTTAAATCATTCAAAATGAATTCTAGAAACGGGATAGAGTTGCTTTCCCCATGTACAGCTTCGGCCGCAGCCATAACATCTGAAGGACTCCTGTTAATCATTAAGTCCTCCAATTTCTCACGTATAGCTCCCTGCAAGTCAACTACTCTTTCATCCGTAGGATTAAGACCCGGAAGGTCCTCAAAAATACCAGTAGAATCTCGAGTACTGGACGACTTTAGACTATAGTCAGTAATAGTCGTCGTGGATTGACTTGGCGTTCTAGAAGATATAGAACTCAAACTGGAATTAAGACTATCCTCATCAAAGTCAAAGATTCTTGGAAGCATGATTGATTAAGAATAAATTATTCCCTCCAGTTAACCCCGTAAAGCCTGTAGGAGTAGTGAAGAACTCTAAAGTGTGGTTGGTTGTTGACCAACGAAAGGCATGGGAGTCTTTGGGCATGGAAAGCTTCGCATTCTTTTCGATCTTGTACCCAGGGTTTGGTACACTGAACACCAACCCAATCTCGATGAAAGTAGAAGCAACTAGATCAAGAACCTCTATTCCTTACGTGAACGGACGCTTTCTTGGAACTAATTCATAGGCGCTTTCAATTAGTTAGACTTCTAACACTATTGTTATAACTATATAAAGAAATAGAAGAAGCG